GCTAGCGTAGCTTAATCAAAGCAAAACACTGAAGATGTTTAGATGGGTCTTGAAAAGCCCCGTAAGCACAAAGCTTTGGTCCTGACTTTACATTCAGCTTCAACCAAATTTATACATGCAAGTCTCCGCACTCCTGTGAGGATGCCCTTTACCCTCCGCCCGGGGGCAAGGAGCTGGTATCAGGCACGCACAAAGCAGCCCAGGACACCTTGTTTAGCCACACCCCCAAGGGTACTCAGCAGTGATAGACATTAAGCAATAAGCGAAAGCTTGACTAGGTTACGGTTTTTAGGGCCGGTAAATCTCGTGCCAGCCACCGCGGTTAAACGGGTGGCCCAAGTTGAAAATCTCCGGCGTAAAGAGTGGTTAGGGAAACAAAAAACTAAAGTCGAACACCCTCCAGGCCGTGATACGCTTCCGAGGGCATGAAGCCCCGCTACGAAAGTGGCTTTAATACACCTGAACCCACGACAACTAAGACACAAACTGGGATTAGATACCCCACTATGCTTAGCCGTAAACTTTGATATTAACTTACCCCTAATATCCGCCAGGGGACTACAAGCGTTAGCTTAAAACCCAAAGGACCTGGCGGTGCCTCACACCCACCTAGAGGAGCCTGTTCTTGAATCGATAATCCCCGTTCAACCTCACCACCCCTTGTTCAACCCGCCTATATACCGCCGTCGTCAGCTCACCCTGTGAAGGCCTTAAAGTGAGCAAAATGGGCAAAACCCAAAACGTCAGGTCAAGGTGCAGCGTATGCGGTGGGAAGAAATGGGCTACATTGCCTGCTCCAGGCTATTACGGAAGGGGTTATGAAACTAACCCCCGAAGGTGGATTTAGCAGTAAGGAGAAAATAGAGAGTTCTTCTGAGCCGGCTCTGAGGCGCGCACATACCGCCCGTCACTCTCTCCGAATTCACTCAACATAGTCCTTAACAAGACAACCGAACAAAGGGGAGGCAAGTCGTAACATGGTAAGTGTACCGGAAGGTGCACTTGGGACAACCGGGGCGTAGCTAAACAGAACAGCATCTCCCTTACTCCGAGAAGACACCCGTGCAAATCGGGTCGCCCTGAGCCAAATAGCTAGCCAAACACCCGGATTAATTTATTAATATAAATACCCCTGCATAACCTAAAAACTTATGAACAAATCATTTTTCCACCTTAGTACGGGCGACAGAAAAGGACAATTTGAGCAATAGAAAAAGTACCGCAAGGGAAAGCTGAAAGAGAAATGAAATAACCCGTATAAGCACTGAAAAGCAAAGATTTAAACTTGTACCTTTTGCATCATGATCTAGCCAGTAAACCCAAGCAAAGAGAACTTTAGTCTGGGCCCCCGAAACTGGACGAGCTACTCCGAGACAGCCTATTATAGGGCATATCCGTCTCTGTTGCAAAAGAGTGGAGAGAGCTCCGAGTAGAAGTGAAATACCTATCGAGTCTAGTTATAGCTGGTTATTTAGGAGATGAATAGGAGTTCAGCCCCCCGGCTTTTTAAACCTAAAAGACCCTTCTTCTTAAGGTAAAAAGAAACCAGGGGAGTAATTCAAAGGAGGTACAGCTCCTTTGACCCAGGACACAACCTTAACAGGCGGTCAAGGATCATAATTCTCAAGGTACGCTGCTTCAGTGGGCTTAAGGGCAGCCATCTGATCAGAAAGCGTTAAAGCTCAGACAGCACACACCTCTTATAATGATAGCCTCTCCCCCACCCCTAATTTTACTAAATCACCCCATGCTTCCATGGGAGCGACCATGCTAGAATGAGTAACAAGAGGGGCCACGCTCCTCTCCTCGCACATGTGTAAGTCGGACCAGACCCCCTGCCGACAAATAACGAACCCAACACAAGAGGGAACTTTGAACTTTTACACAACCAAGAAGCACCCAAAAAAGCGATCGTTAACCCCACACAGGAGTGCACTGAGGAAAGACTAAAAGGGGGACAAGGAACTCGGCAAACACAAGCCTCGCCTGTTTACCAAAAACATCGCCTCTTGAAAACCACACATAAGAGGTCCCGCCTGCCCGGTGACCCTGGGTTAAACGGCCGCGGTATCTTGACCGTGCGAAGGTAGCGCAATCACTTGTCCTTTAAATGAGAACCTGTATGAATGGCTAGACGAGGGCTTAACTGTCTCCTCCCCCCAGTCAATGAAATTGATCTCCCCGTGCAGAAGCGGGGATACACCCATAAGACGAGAAGACCCTATGGAGCTTTAGACACTAGACAGCCCACGTTACACCCCCTCCCCTAAGAAGGAAAAACACTGTGGCCCCTGCCTCCCCTGTCTTCGGTTGGGGCGACCGCGGAGGATAAAAGAGCCTCCATGTGGACCAAGGTTACTAACCTCAAAACTAAGGGCCACTGCCCTAAGCAACAGAAAATCTGACCAGAATGATCCGGCGAATGCCGATTAACGGAACAAGTTACCCTAGGGATAACAGCGCAATCCTCTCCCAGAGTCCCTATCGACGAGGGGGTTTACGACCTCGATGTTGGATCAGGACATCCTATTGGTGCAGCCGCTAATAAGGGTTCGTTTGTTCAACGATTAAAGTCCTACGTGATCTGAGTTCAGACCGGAGCAATCCAGGTCAGTTTCTATCTATGAAATGGTCCCTCCCAGTACGAAAGGACCGGAGAGAGGGGGCCCATGCTCAAGGCACACCCCACCCTCACCTGCTGAAGGCGACTAAAACAGAAAAGAGGACATACCCAGATGTGCCAGAGAGTATGGCATTTTAATGTGGCAGACTACAGAACATTACTCTAAGCTACACACTGGGGTAGCAAAGTCTGGAGAATGCTAAAGGTCTAAGCCCTTTCATCAGAGGCTCAAATCCTCTCCCCAGCTATGATCACCACTATCTTAACCCACATCATCAACCCCCTCACCTACATCGTCCCAGTCCTACTTGCTGTCGCCTTCCTCACCCTTCTTGAACGGAAGGTCCTCGGGTATATACAACTGCGCAAAGGGCCAAATATCGTAGGCCCTTACGGGCTCCTTCAACCAATCGCTGACGGGGTCAAGCTATTTATTAAAGAACCCATCCGGCCTTCCACCTCCTCCCCTTTCCTTTTTCTTGCTACACCTACCCTCGCCCTTACCTTGGCCCTCACCCTCTGAGCCCCTATACCTATCCCCCACCCTGTGGCTGACCTAAACCTCGGGATCCTGTTCATTTTAGCCCTCTCTAGCCTAGCTGTCTACTCCATCCTCGGATCCGGATGAGCTTCAAACTCTAAATATGCTCTTATCGGGGCCCTCCGGGCAGTAGCACAGACAATTTCATATGAAGTAAGCTTAGGACTAATCCTCTTAAGCATCATCATTTTCTCGGGAGGGTTTACACTTCAAACTTTCAACACCGCTCAAGAAAATATTTGACTGCTAATCCCAGCGTGGCCTCTTACAATCATGTGATACGTCTCCACCCTTGCTGAAACAAACCGAGCCCCCTTTGACCTTACAGAGGGGGAGTCAGAGCTCGTCTCTGGCTTTAATGTTGAATACGCAGGAGGCCCCTTCGCCCTATTCTTCCTCGCAGAATATGCAAATATCCTACTGATAAATACCCTCTCCACAGTCCTCTTCCTAGGGGCCTCCCACATCCCCGCCTTCCCAGAACTCACCGCCTGCAACCTTATGACCAAGGCCGCCCTCCTCTCAGTTGTGTTCCTGTGAATTCGTGCCTCCTACCCCCGGTTCCGATATGACCAGCTAATACATCTGGTGTGAAAAAGCTTCCTACCCCTCGCCTTAGCACTTGTCCTATGACATCTAGCCCTCCCCCTTGCATTCGCCGGACTCCCACCCCAACTCTAGAGGGAATTATGCCTGAATGTTTAAGGGCCACCTTGATAGGGTGACTAACAAGGGTTAAAGCCCCTTTAATTCCTTAGAAAAAAGGGGGTTGAACCCATCCTCAGGAGATCAAAACTCCTAGTGCTCCCACTACACCACTTTCTAGCAAAGTCAGCTAAACAAGCTTTTGGACCCATACCCCAAGAATGACGGTGAAACCCCCTCCTTTGCTTACAAATGAACCCTTACGCCACATCCTTTTTTATCTCAGCCCTAGGCCTCGGCACCGCTCTAACATTTTCTAGCTCCCACTGACTTCTAGCCTGAATGGGCCTAGAGATTAGCACCCTAGCCATCCTCCCCCTAATAACCCAAGAGCATTCCCCCCGCGCAGTAGAAGCGGCAGCAAAATACTTTATCATTCAAGCTGCAGCCGCAGCCATTATTATATTCGCCAGCACCACCAACGCCTGACTAACGGGCTCCTGAGACATCCTCCACCTCTACCACCCCGTATCCGCCACATTTGTGTTTATAGCCTTAGCTTTAAAAGTTGGGCTGGCCCCCGCCCATTTTTGACTCCCAGAAGTCACCCAAGGCCTGAGCCTCACCACCGGCCTAATCCTTTCTACATGACAAAAACTAGCCCCCCTCGTTCTAATCCTTCAAGTCACCCCTACACTCAACCCCACCCTCGTCCAAAGCATGGCCGTCACCTCTATACTGGTCGGGGGGTGGGGAGGCATAAGCCAGACCCAAATTCGCAAGATCCTGGCTTACTCCTCCATCGCCCATCTAGGCTGAATTGTGATCGTCTCCCAAATATCGCCGTACCTCACCCTCCTGGCACTCACCATATATATTGTATTAACAACCGCCACATTCCTGGCCATAAAAATAAGCACAGTCTACAGCTTCAACACCCTTGCCACTGCGTGGACTAAAACCCCCGGATTAGCCGCATTGACCTCACTCACCCTCCTCTCCTTAGGAGGCCTCCCCCCTCTCTCTGGGTTCATGTCCAAATGACTGATCCTGCGGGAGTTGACTAACCAAGGACTACCCCTGATCGCCTCCTTCGCCGCTCTAACAGCTCTCCTGAGTCTTTACTTCTATCTACGAATCTGCTATGCCATGGCACTCACCGCCTTCCCACACACCTCCGGATCTTCCCCCGCCTGACGACTCCCCAGCAACCAGACCTCCCTCCTCCTAGCAGCCGCTATCATCAGCGCCCTCCAACTGCTTCCAATCACCCCTTGCCTCCTCTCAATATGCTCGGGAAACTAGGGGCTTAGGATGAGATCTAGACCAAGAGCCTTCAAAGCCCTAAGCGAGGGTGAAAACCCCTCAGCCCCTGTTAAGACCTACAGGTTTCTCACCCGTATCTACTGAATGCAACCCAGCTACTTTAATTAAGCTAAGGCCTTTCTAGATGGGAAGGCCTTGATCCTACAAACTTTTAATTAACAGCTAAACGCTCTAACCAGCGAGCATCCATCTACTCTCCCGCCGCCGGGGCGGGGCGGGAAAGCCCCGGCAGGCGGTAAGCCTACTTCTTCAGGTTTGCAATCTGACGTGTCACACCCCGGGGCTTGGCAAGAAGAGGACTCAAACCTCTATGTATGGGGCTACAATCCACCGCTTACTTCGGCCATCTTACCTGTGGCAATTACACGCTGATTTTTCTCAACCAACCACAAAGACATTGGCACCCTATATCTAATCTTCGGAGCCTGGGCAGGAATAGTGGGGACGGCCCTTAGCCTCCTCATCCGGGCCGAACTTAGCCAACCCGGCGCCCTCCTCGGGGACGACCAGATCTACAATGTTATCGTCACTGCACACGCCTTCGTAATAATCTTCTTCATAGTCATACCCATTCTGATCGGCGGATTTGGGAACTGACTCGTTCCTCTCATGATCGGGGCCCCCGACATAGCGTTCCCCCGAATAAACAACATGAGCTTCTGACTTCTGCCCCCCTCTTTCCTTCTACTCCTAGCCTCCTCCGGGGTAGAAGCCGGAGCTGGGACGGGATGAACGGTGTACCCCCCTCTTTCTGGCAACCTCGCCCATGCTGGAGCCTCGGTGGACCTCACTATCTTCTCCCTCCACCTTGCCGGAATCTCCTCTATCCTCGGGGCGATTAATTTCATCACAACCATCATTAACATGAAGCCCCCTGCTACTTCTCAGTACCAAACACCCCTGTTCGTTTGGTCTGTCCTAATTACTGCCGTCCTACTGCTGCTCTCTCTCCCCGTCCTAGCTGCAGGCATCACTATGCTTCTAACGGACCGAAACTTAAACACCACCTTCTTCGACCCAGCAGGCGGGGGGGACCCCATCTTGTACCAACACCAGTTCTGATTCTTCGGCCACCCCGAAGTATATATTCTTATTCTCCCAGGGTTCGGCATAATCTCCCACATTGTTGCATACTACTCAGGCAAAAAAGAACCCTTTGGGTATATAGGCATGGTTTGGGCGATGATGGCTATTGGCCTCCTAGGCTTTATCGTATGAGCCCACCACATGTTCACAGTGGGGATAGATGTTGACACCCGCGCCTACTTTACCTCCGCCGCGATAATCATCGCCATCCCAACGGGTGTCAAGGTCTTTAGCTGACTAGCCACCCTCCACGGGGGCTCAATCAAATGAGAAACACCACTCCTCTGAGCCCTTGGCTTCATCTTCCTGTTCACGGTGGGGGGCCTAACCGGAATCGTCCTGGCTAACTCGTCCCTAGACATCGTCTTACATGACACTTACTATGTAGTAGCCCACTTCCACTATGTTCTGTCTATGGGGGCCGTTTTCGCCATTTTAGCTGCTTTCGTTCACTGATTCCCCCTATTCTCGGGGTACACCCTCCACAGCACATGAACCAAAATTCACTTTGGGATTATGTTCGTCGGAGTAAACCTAACTTTCTTCCCCCAACACTTCCTAGGCCTTGCCGGAATGCCTCGACGATACTCCGACTACCCGGACGCCTACACTCTTTGAAACACCATCTCTTCTATCGGGTCTCTAATCTCCCTGGTTGCTGTAATTATGTTCCTGTTTATTCTATGAGAAGCATTCGTAGCTAAACGAGAAGTAGTGTCTGTTGAACTAACCTACGCGAACGTCGAATGACTTCATGGCAGCCCTCCTCCCTACCACACATTCGAAGAGCCAGCCTATGTGCAAGTTCAGGCCCACTAACGAGAAAGGGAGGAATTGAACCCCCGTCTGCTGATTTCAAGTCAACCACACAACCACTCTGCCACTTTCTTCAATAAGACACTAGTTAAACTTGTTATAACACTGCCTTGTCAAGGCAAAACTGTGGGTTAAAGTCCCGCGTGTCTTGAGCCCAAAGCTAGAATGGCACATCCCTCCCAATTAGGATTCCAAGACGCGGCCTCCCCAGTAATAGAAGAACTCCTTCACTTCCATGACCACGCTCTGATAATCGTTCTTCTGATTAGCACTCTAGTACTTTACATTATCGTAGCTATAGTTTCTACAAAATTGACTAACAAATACATCCTAGACTCCCAAGAAATTGAAATTATTTGAACTGTTCTTCCTGCTGTGATCCTCATCCTCATCGCTCTTCCCTCCCTACGAATCCTCTACCTGATAGATGAAATCAACGACCCCCACCTAACAATTAAAGCCATGGGGCACCAGTGATATTGAAGCTACGAATACACGGACTATGAAGACCTGGGGTTCGACTCATACATAATCCCGACTCAAGACCTTACCCCTGGGCAATTCCGCCTCCTCGAAGCAGACCACCGAATAGTAGTTCCTGCCGAATTACCGATCCGAGTGCTCGTATCTGCAGAAGATGTCCTCCACTCCTGAGCCGTCCCCGCCCTTGGCGTCAAAATAGACGCAGTCCCAGGACGATTAAACCAAACAGCTTTCATTGCTTCACGCCCCGGTGTATTCTTCGGACAATGCTCAGAAATCTGCGGGGCCAACCACAGCTTTATACCCATCGTAGTAGAGGCAGTTCCTCTAAAACACTTTGAAAACTGATCCTCCATAATGCTTGAAGACGCCTCACTAAGAAGCTAAAACGGGAGAAAGCGTTAGCCTTTTAAGCTAAAAATTGGTGAGCCCCAACCACCCCTAGTGACATGCCTCAGCTAAATCCAGCCCCTTGATTTGCCATCTTAATGTTCTCATGACTAGTATTCTTAACCGTTATTCCCCCCAAAATTCTAGGACACATCTTCCCCAATGAGCCAACCATTCAAAGCGCTAAAAAAGCCAACCCCGAACCCTGAAACTGACCATGACACTAAGCTTCTTCGACCAATTTATAAGCCCCGTATTCTTAGGCATCCCCCTTATAGCCCTAGCCCTCTCTCTGCCCTGAGTCTTATTCCCCACCCCCTCAAGCCGATGACTCAACAACCGCCTGCTGACCCTCCAAGGCTGATTCATCAACCGCTTCACACAACAACTTCTCTTACCCCTTAACGTGGGGGGCCACAAGTGAGCCGTAATTATAGCCTCTCTCATAATCTTCCTAATCACTCAAAACATGCTGGGACTCCTTCCATACACTTTTACCCCAACAACCCAGCTATCCCTAAACATAGGACTTGCCGTTCCCCTGTGACTGGCCACTGTCATCATCGGGATGCGAAACCAACCCACAGCAGCACTCGGTCACCTTCTTCCAGAAGGGACACCTGTGCCCCTCATCCCTGTTCTTATCATCATCGAAACAATTAGCCTATTTATCCGCCCCCTTGCGTTGGGGGTACGACTCACAGCTAACCTCACAGCTGGCCACCTCCTAATTCAACTTATTGCTACAGCTGCCTTCGTCCTTCTCCCATTAATACCCGCTGTTGCAATTTTAACCTCCGTTGTCTTATTCCTCCTCACCCTCTTGGAAGTCGCCGTAGCAATGATCCAAGCCTACGTATTCGTTCTCCTAATTAACCTCTACCTACAAGAAAACGTCTAATGGCCCACCAAGCACACGCGTACCACATAGTTGACCCAAGCCCCTGACCCCTAACCGGCGCAGTAGGCGCTCTCCTGATAACTTCAGGCACAGCAATCTGATTCCACTTCCACTCTATGACCCTTATATCAGCAGGAACAGCCCTCCTTCTCCTCACTATGTACCAGTGATGACGAGACATCGTTCGAGAGGGGACATTTCAGGGGCACCATACCCCTCCAGTCCAAAAAGGCCTACGATACGGCATGATCTTGTTCATTACGTCAGAGGTATTTTTCTTTCTAGGATTTTTCTGGGCATTTTACCACGCTAGCCTCGCCCCCACCCCTGAGCTGGGGGGGTGCTGACCTCCCACTGGCATCACAACCCTTGACCCCTTTGAAGTTCCCCTCCTCAACACCGCCGTCCTCTTGGCATCTGGGGTAACTGTAACCTGAGCCCACCACAGCATTATAGAAGGCGAACGGAAACAAACCACTCAATCCCTCACTTTAACCATCCTATTAGGCTTTTACTTCACCTTCCTCCAAGGCCTTGAGTACTATGAAGCGCCTTTCACGATCGCAGACGGCGTATACGGCTCAACCTTCTTTGTAGCCACAGGCTTCCACGGCCTACATGTTATCATCGGCTCTTCTTTCCTCGCTGTATGCCTCCTTCGACAAATTCAATACCACTTTACATCCGAACACCACTTCGGCTTTGAGGCCGCTGCCTGATACTGACACTTTGTGGACGTTGTATGACTCTTCCTGTACGTCTCCATCTACTGATGAGGCTCATAATCTTTCTAGTATTAACCCAGTATTTGTGACTTCCAATCACCCGGTCTTGGTGAAAATCCAGGGAAAGATAATGGACTTGGTTACCTCTGTGATTTCCATCACTATCTTGCTTTCAACTGTGCTTGCTATCATTTCTTTTTGACTACCTCAACTCAACCCGGACGCTGAAAAGCTATCCCCCTATGAGTGCGGATTCGACCCCCTCGGCTCAGCCCGGCTCCCCTTTTCCCTTCGGTTTTTCCTGATTGCCATCCTATTCCTGCTGTTCGACCTAGAAATTGCCCTTCTTCTCCCCCTCCCTTGGGGAGACCAACTGACTGCCCCCGCCACCACTTTCGCATGAGCTGTAGCTGTCCTCGCCCTCCTCACCCTCGGCCTCATCTACGAGTGAATTCAAGGAGGACTAGAGTGGGCCGAATAGGTAGTTAGTCCAACATAAGACCTTTGATTTCGGCTCAGAAAACCGCGGTTCAACTCCGCGACCACCTTATGACTCCCACACATTTTAGCTTCACCTCAGCTTTTATCCTAGGACTAATAGGACTGGCCTTCCACCGCACCCACCTTCTCTCCGCCCTACTCTGTCTTGAAGGAATAATGCTGTCCCTTTACATCGCCCTCTCAGTCTGAGTTCTACAGGCTGAGGCAACCGAACTTTCATGTGCCCCCATGCTACTCCTCGCCTTCTCGGCCTGTGAAGCTGGCGCTGGCCTCGCCATCCTAGTAGCCACCGCCCGAACTCACGGCACTGACCACCTTCAAAGCCTCAACCTCCTCCGATGCTAAAAATTTTAATCCCAACTATCATACTATTTCCCACGATTTGGCTGACCACAGCTAAATGACTGTGACCCACGGCCCTCACCCAAAGCCTTGTAATTGCCTTCGCTAGCTTGTCATGGTTGAAATCAACCTCCGAGACTGGCTGGGCCGCCTCCAGCCCCTACATGGCCACTGACCCCTTGTCCACCCCCCTGCTCGTCCTCTCCTGCTGGCTACTCCCCCTGATGATCCTCGCAAGCCAAAACCACATATCATCAGAACCTGTCGGCCGCCAACGAACCTACATTACGCTGCTTGCCTCCTTACAGGCATGCCTTATCATAGCATTCGCGGCAACAGAACTTTTAATGTTTTATGTAATATTTGAAGCAACCTTAATTCCTACTGCCATCATTATTACCCGCTGGGGCAACCAGGCAGAGCGGTTGGATGCAGGGACTAATCTCCTTTTCTTCACCCTCATTAGCTCCCTCCCCCTCCTAGTCGCCCTCCTCTTTCTACAAAATGAAGCAGGCACCCTATCCCTCGTCTCACTCCAATTCGCAGAACCTGCCCACCTCTGCACCTGAGCTGACAAACTATGGTGGGCTGCATGTATCACAGCCTTCCTGGTCAAAATACCCCTCTACGGCCTCCACTTATGACTCCCCAAGGCCCATGTAGAGGCCCCAATCGCCGGCTCTATAGTTCTAGCTGCTGTCCTCCTAAAACTCGGGGGCTACGGCATTATACGCATGATACTTTTCCTAGACCCCCTCCCTGAAGAACTCATCACCCCGATCATCATGGTAGCCTTATGGGGGGCTATCATAACAGGAGTTATCTGCTTACGACAGACAGACCTTAAAGCGCTCATCGCCTACTCCTCTGTTGGTCACATGGGCCTGGTCATCAGCGGGATCCTCGTTCAAACCGCCTGAGGCTGCTCAGGTGCAATCGCCCTCATGATTGCCCACGGCCTCTCATCCTCAGCCTTATTTTGTCTCGCCAATCTCACCTACGAACGAACACAAAGCCGAACCATCTTACTAACCCGGGGGACACAAATAGCCCTCCCTCTAACAGCCATTTGATGATTCATCAGCACCCTCTCCAACCTCGCTCTCCCCCCTCTTCCCAATCTTATAGGAGAGCTAACAATCACCACGGCCCTGTTCGACTGATCCCCCTGAACTATTATCATCCTAGGCCTCGCGGGACTCATTACTGCAGCCTACTCCCTCTATCTGTTCCTGGCTTCCCAGCGAGGCCCCCTGCCCTCCCACATAATCGCCCTCGAGCCCACCCACACCCGAGAACATCTCCTTCTAGCCCTCCACCTTTTCCCCACCCTCCTCCTGACCCTAAAGCCAGAGTTAATGTGAGGATGGTGTTTCTGTGGATATAGTTTAAGTAAAACGCTAGATCGTGATCCTAGCAACAAGGGTTAGAATCCCCTTATCTACCGAGAGAAGCCCGAAGGCAATAGAGATTGCTATTCTCTACCCCTACGGTTTGACTCCGTAGTCCCCTCGCGCTCCTGGAGGATGACAGCTTATCCGCTGGTCTTAGGAACCAAAAACTCTTGGTGCAAATCCAAGCAGGAACTATGTACCCCCTCACCACCATTTTAAACTCCTCGCTAGTACTGATCTTCGCTCTTCTCCTCTTCCCCTTGTTCACCACGGCTAACAAACACTGGGCCCTAACGCACGTCAACACCGCAATCAAAGCCGCATTCCTCGTCAGCCTTATCCCCCTCTCTGTTTTCCTCGACTCTGGGGTTGAAACAGTTGTCTGTGCCTGACAATGAATCTGCACCCGCACCTTTGACATTAGCATCAGCTTTAAATTTGACCTTTACTCCCTCATCTTCACCCCCGTCGCTCTTTATGTAACATGAGCAATCTTAGAATTCGCCCGCTGATATATACATGCAGACCCCAACATGAACCGATTCTTCAAATGCCTTCTCCTCTTCCTAGTGGCAATGATTATTATGGTAACAGCCAACAACATGTTCCAACTCTTTATTGGCTGGGAAGGCATTGGTATCATGTCTTTTCTACTCATCGACTGATGAGACGGGCGAGCAGATGCCGGCGCCGCTGCCCTTCAGGCCGTCCTATACAACCGAGTTGGAGACATCGGACTTGTTCTTAGCATAGCTTGATTCGCTGTAAATCTAAACTCTTGAGACATAGAGCAAATATCTGTGTCTTCCCAAGACCTTGACCTCACCCTCCCCCTCATAGGCCTAATCCTGGCAGCCACTGCAAAATCCGCGCAATTCGGCCTCCACCCCTGACTCCCCGCGGCTATAGAAGGCCCTACTCCTGTCTCCGCCCTGCTTCACTCCAGCACAATGGTGGTCGCAGGAGTATTCCTTCTAGTCCGGACTAGCCCTATAATAGAAAACAACCCCATAGCCCTTACTACCTGCTTATGCCTGGGGGCCCTCACCACTCTCTTTGCCGCCACCTGCGCTCTGACCCAAAACGACATTAAAAAAATCGTCGCCTTCTCCACCTCAAGCCAGCTCGGACTAATGATAGTCGCTGTCGGTCTTAACCAACCACAGCTCGCTTTCCTCCATATCTGCACACACGCATTTTTCAAAGCCATACTGTTCTTGTGCTCAGGATCAATTATCCACAGCCTAAATGATGAACAGGACATTCGGAAGATGGGAGGCCTAAGCAACCTCGCCCCCTTCACCTCCTCTTGCCTCGCTATCGGCAGCCTCGCCCTCACAGGGACCCCCTTCCTGGCAGGCTTCTTCTCAAAAGACGCCATCATGGAAGCTTTAAACACATCTTACCTGAACGCCTGAGCCCTGGCCCTCACCCTCCTAGCCACCTCCTTCACCGCAATCTATAGCCTTCGTGTGGCCTACTTTGTAGCCATGGGCCACCCCCGATCCCCAGCCCTCTCCCCCATCAACGAAAATAACCCCTGCGTTATTAACCCCATTAAACGCCTCGCCTTAGGAAGCATCATTGCCGGCCTCCTAATCACCTCCAACCTCCTCCCCTCCAAAACCCCTGTCTTAACTATGCCCCCCCTCCTCAAACTTAGCGCCCTTGTAGTAACTGTCATCGGCCTTCTCACAGCCCTAGAACTCGCCTCCTTGACTTCCAAACAATTTAAGACCTCCCCCTCTCTCACCCCCCACAACTTCTCTAACATGCTAGGATTTTTCCCCGCAATCATCCATCGATCAATCCCCTACTGAAGCCTCTTCCTCGGACAAACAGTTGCGAGCCAAATGCTTGACAAAACATGATTCGAGAAAGTCGGCCCCAAGGCAATATCCACTATCAACCTGCCTGCAGCTTCCACCACTGCCGACCTTCACCAGGGCATAATCAAAACCTATCTGTCCCTATTCCTTCTGACAGTCGTCTTGGCTATTATCCTGCCCCTCATCTAAACTGCCCGCAATGTCCCTCGGCTCAGGCCACGAGTAAGCTCTAAAACCACAAATAAGGTCAACAGGAGAACCCCAGCACAAACTACAAGGACCCACCCCCCGAAAGAAAACATAAGGGCCACCCCCCCCGAGTCAGCACGCACAACAACAAACTCCTTGAACTCCTCCACCACCCCCCAGGAAGACTCATACCACCCCCCTCAGAACCACCCGGCCATCACCGCCACCGCTAGAAGGTACCCCACTACGTAACCTAGAACAGAACGATCCCCCCACGTCTCCGGGTACGGCTCTGCGGCCAAAGCCGCAGAGTAGGCAAACACCACCAACATTCCCCCCAAATAAATTAAAAAAAGGACTAAAGATAAAAACGGCCCCCCGTGCCCCACCAAAATACCGCATCCCGCCCCTGCCGCTATCACTAAGCCCAGCGCAGCAAAATACGGGGCCGGGTTAGACGCCACAGCAACTAAACCTAACACTAGCCCCCCTAAGAATAAAGACATTATATAAGCCATAATTCCTGCCAGGGCTCTAACCAGGACTAATGATTTGAAAAACCACCGTTGTAAACTCAACTACAAGAACTTAATGGCCAACCTACGGAAGACTCACCCCCTGCTGAAAATGACTAACCACGCCTTAGTCGACCTACCTGCCCCCTCAAATCTCTCAGTTTGATGAAACTTTGGCTCCCTTTTAGGAATCTGCTTAGTCCTACAAATCCTCACAGGCCTATTCATGGCCATGCACTACGCCCCTGAAACCGCAAACGCATTCTCTTCTGTAGCCCACATGTGCCGGGACGTCAACAACGGCTGGCTGATACGCAACATGCATGCCAACGGAGCATCTTTCTTCTTCATCTGTGTTTATCTCCATATTGGCCGCGGCCTCTACTATGGCTCCTACCTTTATCAAGCAACATGGAATGTCGGGGTCATCCTCCTCCTGCTACTAATAATAACTGCCTTTGTAGGCTATGTCCTCCCATGAGGACAGATGTCTTTCTGAGGGGCAACAGTAATTACCAACCTCCTCTCTGCCGCCCCCTACGTGGGGTTCGACCTGGTTTTATGACTCTGAGGAGGATTCTCTGTGGACAATGCCACCCTCACTCGATTCTTTGCCTTTCACTTCATTCTGCCCTTCATCATTGCCGCTGCTTCCGTCATCCACCTCCTCTTCCTCCACGAGACAGGCTCAAATAACCCCCTCGGCCTTAGCTCAGACGTGGATAAAATCCCCTTTTTGCCCTACTACATCATTAAAGACGTAGTCGGCTTCCTCGTGTTTTTCCTCGCCTTCTTCTCAATCACCCTGTTTTACCCCAACCTCCTCGGAGACCCAGACAATTTTACAGAAGCTAACCCCCTCGTCACCCCGGCCCACATCAAACCCGAGTGGTACTTCCTTTTCGCCTACGCCATTCTCCGATCCATCCCCAGCAAGCTGGGGGGTGTTCTGGCCCTCCTCTTCTCCATCCTCGTGCTCCTGCTAGTACCCTTCCTTCACACCTCTAAACAACAGGGCCTGGCTTTCCGACCATTTGCCCAGTTACTCTTCTGATCCCTTGTAGCTGATGTCTTTATCCTCACATGAATCGGAGGGATACCTGTAGAACACCCCTACATCGTGATCGGCCAAGTCGCCTCCGTAATCTACTTCTCCATCTTCCTGATCCCCTTTCCCTTAGTAGGCTGGGCCGAAAACAAAATTCTTAAATGAGCCTGCATTAGAAGCTCAACGAAAGAGCGCCGGTCTTGTAAGCCGAAGGCTGGGGGTTCAAGTCCCCCCTTTTGCTCAGAGAAGGGAGAATCAAACTCCCGCCCTTAACTCCCAAAGCTAAGATTCTAAATTAAACTATTCTCTGCTGCGCCACACTGCGCCACACTGCGCCACACTGCGCCACACTGCGCCACACTGCGCCACACTGCTGCATAAAATGATTAATATTACATATATGCCTTTAAACAAATTATGTATAAAAAGCATTAACTTAATGTAACCAATCAAGGAAAATGTAACTCATGAGTTACATAGACACCAAAAAATTTATCACCATCTATAATGAATGAGACCGAACCAACTAGGTTTATCCCCTTAACTTCTTCTAAAAAGTTTCCTCGCCTGACCCCACTATTATTGCTAAAGTCCTATTATGCGCAGTAAGAACCGACCAAAAGTGTATATAAGGCATATCATGAATGAAGGGTCAGGGACAATAATCGTGGGGGTAGCTACTTAATGAACTATTACTGGCATTTGGTTCCTATTTCAGGGCCATATACAGCTTAAACCTCCCTTCAATTAATTATCCTTGCATCACGATGGTGGAGGTCTATCGACTCGTTACCCACCAAGCCGGGCGTTCTTTTATATGCATAACGTTGTCTTTTTTTTCTCTTCCTTTCATCTGGCATTTACAAGCGCATCCTAATGTTAATTAATTTAGGTAGAACTGGACCTTGCCCCCGTAATATGTATTAAATTTTAAAGGATATTCCTCGATATAACAACATAATTGATATCAAGTGCATAAAAGATCTCTCGTTCTAGCAGGTTCCCGTTCACGCCCCCTCTGGCTTCCGCGCGTTAAACCCCCCTACCCCCTTAAGTCCTGACATCACTGTAACTTCTTGTTAAACCCCTAAACCAAGAAAATGACGGAGAACCCCCTTCAATTTTAGCCCACAACAATTTAAGCGAGCAAATTTTGCAATTCACCGGTGAATTTTTTATAAATATACGATGTTTT